CGGTTCAATGATACTTCATCAGATGGTTGGACAAAGAGGGCAGTAGGTTATATAAAAGAAAGAATAAAAAAGAATGATAAATAAAAAATAAAGGAATTATTGGTTGGATCAGGAATAAATTTTGGAGTTCGGTATGGATAAAGGATCTTCCTATGTTATACTATTCAATTCTTGACCATGAATTGATTTGATAGTGCAGATATTGTTATTCATGATATTGATCCGATTCGATATCATCGAGATGTAATTCATCCCGTTGAATTTACAAGCGAAAGATTTATTATCTCTATGGGATTAACTCCCGAGTTATTGCAAATTAAAGAAAAACGAAACAATGAGATTATGGAAGTAAATATTCTCGCATTTATTGCTACTGCACTGTTTATTCTAGTTCCTACCGCTTTTTTACTTATAATATACGTAAAAACAGTCAGCCAAGGCGATTAATTTGAATTAAACTTGACTTTTTAGTTCTTATCAATAATTGAAGAGAAGAAAGGGATTCAAATTTCGCGTCTTAAATGAATTGGGCAGACTAGAATTCGCCGTATTCTATGAAATACGATAGTATGGTAGAAAGAAATATCTGAATCTTTCTACCATACTATCTACTATTGTTATTGTAGTGTATATTTGTAGTGTATATAAGGTGTATTGTAATCCGGGTTAATTTAATAGAGATCAATCTACAACAGTATCCTCATATTTCTATATATAGGTATATATATATGGATATCAATTACATATTCTATATAATGTATAGAGCGCCCCCCAATCCTATTTCTTTGCTTTATCCATCTGTCTTGTATTTAATTTGTGTTGATTTTAATCAATTTGAAATAATCGAAAAGCGACTCGTACGATTCTAATTCCTGTATTGCTGATTATTTTCAATACGAATCCTGATCAAAAGAATCCAGGGCCTCTTTGATGGGTATAATAAAAGAAAAAAGGAATCTTTTTACTAGCATTCTGACGAAGAAGTCATTGATCGATCAGTTGACAGATGATCTATGGAAACTCCTTCGGATTTCGAAAAAAAAAAGAGGGGGGGGTTAGTAAACCTCTTTTAACGTTTGAACAGTGAGTTCAATAAAACAAATACAACATAAATAAAATTTGCAAAATATTAAAACAAACGGGAAGTGCGCAATATGTGACTCGCCCAAGACATTATTTTAGTCTGTGTAGTAGTATCTCGTTAAAGAACTACTATGTCTGTGTTGTTTCCGATAGAAAATGTGTATCTACGTAATGTAATAAGAGAACTCTTTTCTCTTTGAATAATAAAAAGTTCAACCCTTCCTCACGGTCCATATCTAATTTTAGTAAGAGTGGGTTCATCGAAATAGAAAATTGATCAAGAATTCAGTTGGAATAAATTTACTACCATTTGTATTTCTTTTACTTTTTATTCTTTTTACTTTCGAAATACAAACACGAAAATAATTGAAATATTTGTTTGATTGAAATTGAAAGAGTATTCGTCATATATATTATATTATTCAAAAACTATATTACTACACTAAAACCCAATAAAATTTTGAAATGCAGATATTTTTTTATTTCTATTTCAATTTAAAAATTGAATTTTAAATTGAAATAGTGTTGAAATAGTGAAATTTCAACTAAAAAAAGCTTTTCAGAACTGAACGATTTATACAAAAAAAAATTGATAAAGTTTAATTCCTAAACTCAATTCTAATTAGTAATACTTCTAGAGTCCACTTCTTCCCCATACTACGAGTGAAAGGGAAAATGTAAAGACTACCATTAAAGCAGCCCAAGCGAGATTTACTATATCCATGTGAATTATGTCCCCTATCTCTATGACGGAATTCTTGAATTATTGTTCACTAATAAATAATAGCGAAATCACTGGCGCAGAGTCAAAAATTCTGACCTAAGATCGTTGATGAAACAATCCAATAAATCCAACTCTAATTTATAAGGAAGGGGTCTTATAAGAGTTCTAGTATAATCAGAAAAGATTAAGCACAAGCAAAATATGCGGAGACCCCCTTCCCTTGGAAGTATCAAAGAAATTATATTAAATTAATATGTAGAAATAAGAAAAATAGATTCTTTCTTTTGTTGCCCTTCATTAAGTAAGTATAAAAAAATAGAAGAAAGGTAGATCATTACCTAGCCCATACCCTATTTCTTTCCCATTTTATTTTGATCGAATTCTTAACGTCTCTTTAGTGTCTCTATGAAACAATCGGAGGACGCCTTATTATGTTCTGTTCTTGTCTAGAGGTTAACGAAAAAAAAAAAAAGGTATATATATTAAGTATAAGTAAAAGCCAATTACTCATTCAATCGAATTAATATTGATTGAATTGATTGAATACCGGAGTACTCAAAGACTTTGATGAATATGTATACAAAGTATCTTCTGTCCTTTCCGCAACTAAAAACGCAATTTGATTTCCGTCCTTCTATCCAATCGAATTCCAAACCCGGCCCATAAACGTAGACACTCCGTTAGTAATGGAAG